AAGCTGGCTCAAGTGCCTGAAGAGCATATCTTCCGAAGCAAATAAGATTACCTCGATAGGATATTCCCTTCATTCTTCCTCTATGGTGTTTACGAAATCTCGTTCTTTGGGGGTTATAATTGATGGTTGTTTCTCAATTCCATCTTTATTACAGAACCGTACATGAGATTTTCACCTCATACGGCTCCTCGCGAATGAAGTAATTTAAATATCTATATCTATGTAGATCTAGATTCAATCTAATCGATAAAATAATATAAATATTCATATGTTTAGTAAATAACAGAATCTCGGTATTTTTTGAGATTTCATACAATCTTCGAAATTTTTAGATCTTGTTTTTAATATCGATTCTTAGAATTGGCAAAAATAGAAAAAAATAAAAGAAAAAATCTCGCGGGCGAATATTTACTCTTTTATTCTCAAATTAAGATGTAATGGATGTAATGCACAACTCCTAAAAAATGGATTGTTTTTAGGTTTCTTCCGCCATCCCACCTAAGAAATCATTAAGATTTGTTTTCATAAAATCTTAAGTATTTGCAGGTTTCGTCGTTCCCATCACCTCTCGATTAATGGTTAGGTTTTAATTCGACAGTGGAGCCAATCTCATAGCTAAAAATGAATAATATTTTTTTAGAAGATTCATTCATTTATTTTTTTGTGAATCAATATTATCAGTTTTTCTTGATTCAGAGCTCTTAATTTATTTACGTTACAAATATATAACAAATAGATATTTTATTCTTTTTTTTGATGGATGCTTTAATACACTATCTTTTTTGAGATGACCGTTTACATATTCGAATTCTATATCATTGATATAATTTAATCTCTTTCTTTCACCTTTTCTTTTATCTATATATTTTTATTGCTTTACAACTAAATAATCTTTTTTTTATGTTTTACAATTTTTCAGTTGCTATAATATTTCTTTTTTTAATTTAATATTTTTTGTTTTGACTAATTCTTTAGATCTAGAAAATCCGAAGTGATGTGTTGGTTATTAGTTCTTTATTGAATTTATTGATACTATTAACCGGTTTCTTTTTTTTTTTTTAATCATTCTAAAAAACTAACGAGTCACACACTAAGCATGGCAATACTATATAAAATGATTCATTTCATTTTTTAGTCGATTCAATCTTATAAAATAGATTAATTTTGGAGAAAAAAAATCGAGTAATTTTTTATTTTTTTTTTTTTATAAAATCAATATAGGACATTTTTTTATATTTTATATAAACAATAACATCTTTTTCTTTATTTAGAAAATATCCAAACTTTTATCCCTAAAACCCCATAAATAGTTCGAACTGTATAACAACAATATTCAATTTTAGCTCGAATGGTTTGTAGAGGAACCCTACCCTCTCTGATCCATTCTACACGCGCAATTTCTTTTCCATCAATACGTCCTGCAATCTGTACTTGAACTCCTTTTGTACCCGCTTGTTCAGTTAATTCAATAGCTTTTTTCATTGCTTTACGAAATGAAACTCTATTCTTTAATTGTCCAGCTATAAATTCTGCAAGAATATTAGGATGTTTATAAGCATTTGTCACTTTTACAATAGTAATGTTTAGTTTTTTATTCACACAATTCAGTTTTTTGTGCATATTCGTCTGTAATTCTTCTATTTTTTGAGGTTTACCTTCTATTAATAACTTTGGAAATCCCATATATATTATGACTTGAATTAGATCGATTCTTTTTTGAATCTTTATCTCTCCAATTCCCTCGACACCCGAGGATATTCTTATATTTTTTTGTATATAATTTTTGATCCAATCTCGTATTTTTTTATCTTCTTGTATATTCTCGGAATATTTTGTTGGTTGTGCAAACCAAATAGAATCATGACTTTGAGTTGTACCAAGTCTGAAACCAAGCGGATTTATTTTTTGTCTGTCCCATAATTCCCCACTACTGTACATAAAATCATAATGATATTTCTTATTTGTGTATTTTTTATCTATAGATAGATCTTTAAAACTCATTCTAGCTCATTGACTAAGTTCGTTGAAATTTCTATTGTGACTAGGATCAACTACTGTAAAAAAAAAACAATTCAAAGAATCGAATAGAATAAAAGAAGATATTCAACTAAATAAAAGAGATCAATTCAATAAAATATTGAATTGATTTCATTATTAATAAAAAAATCATTTTATTATTCTTATTAATTCTTTCATTAATTTAAGGAATTCTAAAAGAAATGAGTTGAACTTCATTTTACTAATAATTCAATTTTGTAATATTTCATTATGCATTACTATTTAAATTCCCCACTACTGTACATAAAATCATAAAATGATATTTCTTATTTGTGTATTTTTTATCTATAGATAGATCTTTAAAACTCATTCTAGCTCATTGACTAAGTTCGTTGAAATTTCTATTGTGACTAGGATCAACTACTGTAAAAAAAACAATTCAAAGAATCGAATAAAAGAAGATATTCAACTAAATAAAAGAGATCAATTCAATAAAATATTG